GAAAGGGGATGAACAGCTAGGCTGTTGACGGGACCGGGGAAAGCACCCCTCTATGGCTTTGCTTTCATTTCACGAGTGGACCTTACCAACCAAAGCTTATGAGGCCGGAGAAGGACTTAACTCAATCTCTATTAAAGTCACGCACTAAAAGGGATGCACAAATCGGATCAGAAGAAACTTACTAGGTAGCAGCTCCCAAAGAGTCAGAAGATCCCTTACTTGTGAACTGGTTTGGTTCGATCCAAATTCATTCTTCTTTTGTGACTAAGGATCTTTTTCTTTCCCCCATAAATTAGCTTGTACAGACAGTTAGAGTTAGTTCAATAGTGGATGCCCGACTCTAGGACACTGCTTTACATCTACTATCATTTATGCTATTATCTATACCATTATCTATCGGAATCACTGATCAAAGCAAAGACCATTAACTACGGAGAATCTAAAGCGAGGCGCGGGTTAACTGATTGGTATCTACCACTTCTAAAAGAAATATACTTATACTAAGTAGAGTGGCTTTGCCTTAGAGGAAGAGCGGGATGGGGATGGTTTTGTTTTGAAATCCTTTTTGATGCGCGGGGTAAAGTCCCTTAGCAATGGTTAAAGAGACTTGCCTTTCCGCCCGGAATCATGTCTTTTGTTTAATGAGAAGGGATATTCCATCCACCAACTCTAAGACTGAAGTGGAAGTCAAGGGAGAGAGATGGTGGACAAAGTGATTCCAATTTAGGAGAAAATGATCCAAAGAGACGGTAAGGCCTTAATCGCTTCAAATTTTGAATTTCTTTCTCACCGTATAGATGCTTTCTTATTATTTCAATACAGCATTAGCGGTTCTTGGTGTAGTTTATTTTTTGCTGAAGTAAGAAGGTCTTACCGTCACGCCATTCGTCGATAGGGCAAGCATTGCTCTGTTCCCCTAAAGTCTCCGTTTCAGTCGCTCCCAAAGTTTATGTCGATCAAAATCTTCCTTCCTCTGTCCCCTCCTTGGTTCAAACTCAATGGGACAGGGTAGTGCCGGTCCCGCAGCCACTGTAGCTCGGTTGTGCTTGCATTTTCCATTTGCTTTCTATGTAGACTCTGCTTTCGTAAGACAGATTTCACATCGATCCCTAGAGGTTATAAACCTCCCAACTTCGTAACATTTTCGGGAGAGGACAAGCAGTCAACAGTTGTTAGGCTTTTCGTAATAACCTCGCTTGTGGAGGGACATGGACCAAAACAAAACCTGTTGGCTAATACGTTGTGAAGCTGGCTCTGGCCTCTGCTGCGGGTCATTTGAATGACTATTAATATGACTAACATTCCCTTATCTAAATCTAAGGGACCGACCACAAGGTTTGCACATCAAGTTTATCTCGGACCTTGTGACATTGATCTTTTTCTGCTTTGTTAAGTTGGTGAAGACCGGTCACCTCAATCCTTTTCGGAAAGTCTTCCTTCTATAATAAATTATCAGATATACAGCATTATCCGCCTAGCCCTTTGTATGTACCAGTTACCGGAAGAGTACAGGCTAGGAGGAAGGCAAGCGCCTCCCAATGCAGGCTAAGCTCACCCTACACCTGACAGAACGGAACCATAAAGCTAGGCTTCAAAAGGAACGATAGAAAGCTCTGACAAAGCCATGAACCGGAAATCTTTCTATAAAGAAATAGGTCGAATCCCTGTAACCGAAGTCTCTCCCTCTCTATTCCTATCCGAGCCGACCATAGCCTAATCCCATAACCCTTCATGAACCCGATAGCAAGCATGTGTTGGCGAGTCAACCGATTTTCAGTCTTCTGAATGAGATCCGAGCTAACCAAAGCAATCGAAAGGCTTTCCATCTTTTTTTGCAGGCTAACGGGCCTTTCGTCGTTCCTGAACCGGCAAGGGAAGTTACTGGCAACCCATCTCCTTCCCATTGACTTGTTAAGACTTACTAAAGGAAGGCGATCCGCATCTCCAAATTTATCTGTGGGCGAGCAAACGAATGAAGCATCTAAATCTATTGCACCTGCGTTTTCCCTCCCATCTCATCTTGTGATTATGCAATTCCATCCTTTCTAAAAGTCTTTTTTTCCCTACAGGCCCAGTCCTTCTCTTTCCTCTGCTACGGATCTCTCTCCTGGGGAACCTTCCGCCCTGTCTTTTTATCCTATCCCGACGGGGGCATAGCTAGCTTCTTTTTGGTTAGCGGAGGGATGGCTATTCAAGGATTCGAAGCTTTATCTGGTTTCTACCCGCAGGCTGATTCCGTTGAGTCAACATCCCCGGTACCCTTGAGTGAATGACCTAACCAACGGGTAGATGGATAGGAGGGTTGGTCCACGACCCCTCGATGCATTCCAGAATCCGTTACTGGATAGCCCCCTGAATTCCATCCAGCCTCCTCATCCCATCCCTCCCGAGGCCCACACGCACGGGCCCCGAAACCGTATTAGATTCTAGTCTTCCACCCACCCCGGGCAATGACTGTTCACATGATGCACATTTCTTAAAGAATGGTGATTAGGAAAGGAAGATCACTTAATGAAAGGAAAGATCAATCCGGGAGGGTGCACAGAGGAGAGGTTAATGGTTGAAGGCTGGGCCAATGGCCAATAAAGAAAAAAAGGTGGGCAAGGAAGGCTCAACTAGCTAGATCCTAAGATCTCGATCCACAGCTTAGTAATCCGCAGACGCTTCATACGAAGCCGAATCCGCTGAATCAGGGGAATCCACCGATCCAGGTAGGTGAGTTGGTATATAACCAAAGTAAGAGCAGAAGGAAAACTCGACCAGAAGACCTGCTAACCCAAGCGCCCACGAAGAGAGATTTCGAATATTGAACTAAGTAGGTAGTAGGCCTTTGTTGTAAAAGCCTTTGAATATCTTCCATCTTCTCCTTGGCAAGAGCAGTCCTACTTGAAAAATCTGAAAAATGGTCCTTATTTAGTTTTGTTTTCTGAGAGCCACCTTCACTTCAGATTTTGCAATTTGGAGCATAATTGGAACATGGGGGAACCTTCTACCTCTTCTTGCCAAATCTTTTCCACCAACGGTAAAAATTCAGGATGATCGACCCAAAAATCAAAGAAAAAGAACTTGAATGCTTTCTTTGCTCTGGGAAGGTCAGCCAGCTCAGCCTGGGAAATAGTATCCTCCAAGCTGCTCATCCAACTAGGCCAATCCTGTGAGCCTCCAGCCCTCTCATTCATTCTTCTAACCGCATTGAAGTCACCCACAACCAACCACGGTCTACCACTAATTCCAGAAGCAAACGAGACCAGATTATCCCACTTTGTTTCCCTTTTCCTATAGCAATTATCTCCATATACTATAGAAAGCGTACAACACCAGGGGTTAGACAAATCTCTCACCAAGCAATGAATAACCTGTTCCTCCTGATCAAGCACAGACACATCCAGCCTAGAAGGATTCCAACAAACCCATATTCTCCCCCTTGGGGAAAGATTCTAGTTCCAACTAGCATGCCATCCCGGGGCTATAGCTCTCAAAACTCTGTCTTTATTCACTTCCTTTATTTTCGTCTCAATTAACGCAACAAAAGAAAGCTTGTGCTCTAGAATCAATTTCCTCACTTCATTTTGCTTCATAGGGTCGTTAAGACCCCTAATATTCCACACACCAAGAAAGATGGGGACAAAGGGTAGAACAAAACTAGAGCACGAATCCCAGGGGAGTAACTCCCTTAGACACTTTCTGGGGTTGCCCTTCTTGTCCAGGGAATCTTTGCCCCTTACACCTAAGGAGTTCAACTCAGGAGAGGCTGTGGACGGGTCTGAGCAACCTGGACTGATTGAGCTAGAAGGCTTAACGGGGGTTGACGGCGTGCCGATAGCCAGGTCTGCGGGTCGCTGCATCCGATAGGAAGAGCTTCATAGAACCTGAAAACTATTTAGGCAACTTTAGATGCATTCTCTCAATTCTCAATTTCTCGGTCGAAGGTAGTACCAATACTAGGTCGCGAACACGCACTCTGAACTTGCTGATCTCTCGGGCAATGAATATACTTGCGGGGTTATATCCCATACGAAGAAGACCAAAATGGGTCGGGCAACCCCAATCTTGATGAGTCGAAATTTCGTTTTTGGCCAGTAACGAGTTCTAGGCTTTAGGCCAGTTCAAGAAAGAAGGTTGGGCTAAAGCCCCTTCCTCGTCCACTTGGTGGGGTGAGTAAACTGAGTCTACTGATATAAGAAGTAGACTTCGTTCCACCGGTTCTTCAGTCTTGTTACGATTCACCGAAAGCACAAATGTGATCACGTATCTAATGTCCATTGACCCACCTTCCGGATATATGAGGCTACCGGAACCAAACCATGATTCCTTTACACCTGGGGCTACTGAGAGAGAAATCTCCGAACCAGACCCAGGACCTCTTCTTCACCGGGATATGAGCTAAACTTCAACGACAGGACGTGGGCTAATCAAAAACTCATTTGATTTCGAGAAGGTCAAAGACATGAGAAGAATAAGCAATCAAAGAGGTACGGTCAAATCAATGCTTTCAATCAGCTTTAACCAATTCTTTGATTGCTCAGTCGAAAGATGAAGGGGTATCCGCAGGTCTCGTAGATATGCTTGGATGGGACTCCTCTGAGTCCCCGGTGGAGACAGTCTAGACAAAAAGAAAGAGTATACATTTTTTTAGCAGGAGAAGCGATGTCTGGCACAAGTTCCTGCTCCCCTTGAATCTTAATATAATAGGTATGGTGGGCTGGGCTCTTCTATCTCTTACTCGACCTAGCTTTCTCTCCATATAAATTCGTAGCAGTCTTCTTAGTACTTCTCTTCTTAACAGTCGACCCTCTCTCTATTCCTTCTCATAAGTAACTTCCAGATAATAACTAAGAAGCGCGCCCGAGCCCAAATTACACGAGACGTTCTTATCCGAGATTTCACTCCTGAAACCACGAAGAAAGCGTATTTAAGTAACTAACCTAACCTACGCGGGCAATCTTCTCTTCTTCTCATACCCAATGAAGCTTCTTTCTTCTGACGTTCAGTCCTACCTCAAATGGAGAAGCCCTATTCTCAAGCAAGTAGCAGTGCTCACTTTCCCAATAAGGAAAAATAAGCACAGAAACTCCAGACTGACCTAAAATCCTTCCGAGACCGGTCGAGCTGGTCTATCTTTTCTCTTTATTTGCCTCTGCCTTGAGACTCTCTCTGTTTGGAACAGTGTGTGAGCCCTGACAATTGACCTGACATTTTAGGTGCACCTTTACGCGAGGCAAATCGAAACCTCCATAGTGTTAGTGATTCTTCATTCATGTAGGGCCCCTTTCTCTTCTTAGCCTCTTTCTTTAGCCATCCTGACCGACCCCTAAACGAGGAGTAAGCGTTGAAGGGGTCTACTGACTTCAAAATCTTTTAAAAGCAAAAAGGTCTATCAGACTCACACTGCTCGAGTCTAGTAGACTCTGATCGGGGCTACCTTACTATAGGAATTCCGCAGATATAGACTAAAATAAAATCAAGACAGCTTCCTATCTCGAATCCAAAGAACAAACAGGCTGGTGTGTGTCAATACGAAAACGAATCTTCTGTCCAGTCCATGAAAGGTATCTCGTTTGTATGTGCCTCCCTCTCAAAACAAAAGAAGTGAACCAAAAGAAAAAACAAAAAACTGTATACGCAACGGCGGCTTAGTTGCTACCGTACCGCTCATCAGTCTCAATCCCTATCCCGGAGAGTAAAGGCGTTCATTTGACTTTCAAAATGGAAAGAAGCACTATGTCACTGACGTTTCATACACAGAAAGCTTTCTCTTTATTATTATATAAAGCAATACCGACGAGCAAGGTAGCTTATTGAATGCCGACTACTACGAGAGGTATAGCTTACTCACTCACATATCGACCGGCACATGAGCACTTTATTTAAATTGAGTAATTTAGGTCCAAGATTGATCAATCTCAATGGGAAAAGCACGAGATTTCATTTTTTATCCAAAAGATGTAGATCTCTTAAGCCTACCGTCTAGGTAAGATGCCAGCTTTCCTATCTCTTAAAGCTATTCCTTAGATACAGAACCACTTCAAATCAAAACAAAACGGGGGCTTAAACTTTCTCATAAAAACAAGGCGATTTGAGAGTCCGGTCAAGCGTAAATTCAATGTAAAAAAGGTTTCAAGGAGAATAGGGCACAGAGAGACCTAACCCCTTTCCGACGAGATAGGCCTTTAAACTACAGAGTTCAATGAAGAAATGGAATGAGCTAGCGGTTAAAGGTCAACTGAGACCCGGAAACTCGCGTAGGTCCACATATATGAGTCTACTCCGGCAGTTCTTATAACTTAGAACCGAGACAGGCTATCCGTTAGCGCGGGTTGGAGCATTCTATTCTTCTGGTTACTATAATTACTAAGCTACTCCTCTTTTACCAGATAGAGAAAGGGCCTCGACTTACCCTGTCAGTGAGAACAGGTACGCCTTTTCCTACAGCACTGACGTCCGGGGAAAAGCCGGTATGGGAGCTAGTCTCAAAAGCAGGAGTTGTAGCCTTTCAAGATTATGAGAACGGGATCCAACCCTGTTAGGGTTTCAAGCTTTAGGCCTGGTGCTTAGGCTGTCAGGCAGGCGGAATTCATACTTTTTGAATTGAGAGAGGGGTTCAGAGAAAGACTCGTTGGAAGCTTCCAGTCTCACCACACCACCATCTTTTTCATTTCAAACTTGCATAGCAACAGGGGCGATCAGTTGAATCTGATCGGTAGGGGCTGCATATCGCTGTTCGCCTGGTCGGTACTATCCGTTCCTTTTAGTGTCCCCCACCGCAACCCCATTACTCGATCAGGGTATCTAAGCCACTGCTCTATTCCCGACTCGAAATCCATAAAGGACTTTAAGGGAGAACTGTTCTCTCTATCTCAGCTGCTTTCCCTACTACCGGCACAAGAGGGACTTTTTCTCTAAAGCCTACTTCCTCTCTCTGATCTCCAAACCCATTTTTCTCTCTAAAGATTTTTGCTGAGGAGGTGTTCATGATAATCCCCTCATCAGGTTTCTCGGAGGCTTCTACCCCGGCCTGAAATCACTCCACTTCCATCTCCGAGAAGTGTATCCGACGAATTTCTTCCTAAAACGGTGTCTGTTATGGTCGCAGCAGCTGATGCTGCCTCCACATCAAACTTTGTTCCTCCACCTGCTAACAACACTATACTATATAGGAAGAGCCGGCACAACTTCAGTTTCTTTTTCTTCCAACCAATGCTTGCCATGGCCAGTGCTTCCTTGTTCTTATCTCCATAGAAAGCGAAAAGAGACAAGGGATTTCCTATAGTCAAAAAATATGGGTTCGCCTGTTCATTCAATACCATAATAAAAACTAGTAGAGCGAGGGGATAGTGACCAGTGACGAGTGACCATAGGGCTTTGGTAACCGGAGGAGTAGTTGCCTAGTAGCCAGCTGACTTACGAGTACCAGCAACACTGACGGTTACGCTTTCTTATACCGATTCCTATTTCTAACAAGCTCTGCTATTCCTATGAATAGCCTGCTCCAAACCTGAGCTGAGTTGACCCAGAGGAACCCCTGAATAATATCATCAATCACCTTCCACCAGAAGTCACCTATAACATCGTCCAGGAAAGGCTCCTCGCCTACAATGCCCATGAGGAAGAATAACTAACTATTTTTCATATGCCTTTGATATAAGAAAAAGACTCTGAGCTTAGGCTCAAAACAAAGAAAGTCGGGTAGAGGTCCTTTCAAGGAAATGGGATTCGTATTATTAACCTTAACCTAAGGTTACCGAAAGAAAGACAACAAGCCTGAAAAGAAGAAGCTTGCTCTTCTGACCCTTTTGCGTGCTATTCCTTTTAAAGTGGTGCAAACGGTCTCAAAGAAGCGAAGTGGGACCTTTCTAGGAAGTAGGGTGGATTTGTGACAACTTTCGTCACCGTCTTTCTAAGTGGTATGGTACGCTAGGTAGTTGACGGGCGTTTAACTGCGGTCTGGTTTCAAAGACTGGACACCTAGAAGTATACTACTGGATTGAAGGCCTTTTGACGTTGGGATGATGACGAGTCTCTGCCTGCAGACTAACACTCTGGAGACTACGGGTCCCTACGGTGCAACCCCGCTTAGGTCGGAAGCCATCCCAGCCCGGGCGAATTGGGTCTTTGCATTAACCTCAAAAGGATAAAAAGCGCATCAGGTATAGGAAGGACTTCTTACAGGAGCACAGGAGAACAACCTATATCAAGGATGGTAGCTGACTAGCACTCACAAAAAGGCACTTATGGGATGAGTTCCTTGATTGGCTAGTCAAGGGATTCTCCGGAGAGCTATTACTTAAGATTAAATAAGGAATTTCCTAACCACGAAAGGTGGTATGGTCCCAATGAAAGTGTCTCTTAGCTGGTTTACAGGCTTCGGAAAAAAGAAGAAAATAACAACCCACTGTCATAACTCCAAGAGTTAATTGCCGTAACTGCTCAGGATGTTATTTGTCGAGTTGACTGGTTTTAGTTCAGACAGCTGAAACAGGATCGTAAACCGCCCCCTTCCGTGGGGGTGGGGATTCAGACCGATGAGGGACGTAGGAATTTTACTTAACTGTCCGGAAGGCTGAAATTGCTTTCTCGGGAGCCTTTGGGAGGTCGGGGTATTCCATCCCATGATACTCAAGGAGCAAGGCGTCGTATCCTAGGGGTTCTACTAATACATCGTAAAGCGGATCCAGGTTTTGGGTTATACCCCAGAAAGCACTATATCCCTGCTAAAAACAGACTCTGGAAGCGGTTTTTGCTAGGATGAATGCTACTTCTATGTATTTCCCATCGCATTTTCATAAGGTTTCATATCCTTCTTTTTCAATCTTTTAACGATGCTTGCCAATTCTAATCCAGGGGAGCACTTAGATCGCAGATTTTCGCAAAACGACCTCGCGTAGCCAGTTCAGGTATAAATTTGAATAGGTTTACCAAAAGTTTTCCCTATTTTGAGAAGAACTTCACTGTCGAAGTACTCAATAGGGAGCTCAGGTAAACGGATCCAAAGCGCAGTTTTAGTGACCGTTGCCAAGGAAGGCCTAAAATCAGGGTGCTTCGAAAAGTGAGATAATGGTTTGCTATCATCCAAGGTCCCCCAGTAAGAGCTCTTTTGTAATCCTCCCCATCAGTTAAGGATGGTCGTGGCCCAGGTCAATGAAGTCAACTCCCCACTTGGTCTCCACATTTTAAAAATTTTCTCATGGATAAATTTGTACTAAACTTTCTTACCCAGAACCTTAACTATAAGAAAGAGACTTCCTCCATGGTTGAAAAATTCTCCTTTTCTTTTAGTTTCCCCATTACCATTAATGTTGATCACAAGGGGACAATTCGAAGGGCCCTGGTTATGGATTTGCTGCTGCTGCTCATCTTCTTCCCACTCGTCTGATTTAAAGCCTTCAGACTCCGGTTCCGAGATCTCAAGATAGTATGAGCCCTTGTGCTGTACCTGCATGAGAACGAACATCACGAAAGGACAGTGGTTGATTACCGTCTTCCTTTGATCGCTTCCATGGTCCGGGACTCTTCCCAAGGTCCGGAGGTAGCTCACAAAGGTCGCCATTAACTGTTTCAGTCGTCACAGAGGTCGCCATTCCTTAGCCCCTCATTGGTTGTTAGGCATTTGTCACTTCTTCTATTTCATTTCCATAGCGATTCACTCAACATAGAAAAGCAACTAGAGCAGAGCTCGTATCCGGCCTAAAGCTCTTGAACTATAGGAGGGGTCTAGCATACTGAAACATAAATGTAGCTATAAAGCCTTTTTGAGCATCTTCCTTGCGATCTCCTTATCCTATATCAGAACACTTTTTCACTTTTTTGCTATCACAATAAATTGCCATAGATCGAAAGTGAGTCCAGGCTTAGTGCTTCCGCCTATCCGGCAGCCGTTACCAGCTGTTCACCACTCCTCCCTTCTATGCTCCGTGGGTCCTTTGTTACCTAATTCCCTTAAACACGGAATTGCTCCTAGTCTTTACCCAAGAGATGTCCCTGAGACTCAATAAGAAAATTGTCTCTTTGCTTAGCTTAAGCACAAGATTCGACAGTTGTGATTCCGTCTTGGATTGAGCTTTCTCACTCTTTCTATGCCTCTTCCTGAAGTGAACGAATACATCTCTTTCTGACGTGAATGAACGCGATTCTCTAATAAGACCCAATCTTATTGAGTCAAGTAGAAGATTCTTGTAGAAATTTTTTTGATTGACTTACTCCAGCATCAAGGTGGATTTAGCTTGGATTAATAGAGATTAATAGAACAGACGGGAACTAAACAGATAGGAATGCCCGACACAATGCGGCTACTAGAAAAACGTATATTAGATACACCATTTCTTTGTCACGTGCATAGCCCTGCTCCTTGTCTTTGAAAGTCCGAAGCAATGGACACTATATAATTCCTTGTCGCTCTCGTACGCACCAACCCTTGCCTTGTCTCTCGAACCCTTGCTTCTCTCTTGTGCTCCCTAGAGCTAAGTAAGCAATTCTCTCTCTTCTCTAGCCGTGGCCGCTAGGAATTGCTTTCGCTCTTCTCTCTCTGGGGTGCTGGTGGTCGATAGTTGTATGTAATGTTGAGGAAAGAGATTCGGATGAAAGAGGTACGACGGGATATTCCTCCCCGGTTCGGAACTAAACGTTGAGCGGCGGATCAAGTAAAAGCTGGCAATCCTCCACCTAACAACTCCTCCTTTACAGTATCAGCTGTTAATAGGCTCTAATAGACAACCAACCCCATCTATTCTTGATAAACCGGGGCACCTTTCCTATGTGTCAGTGCCATTTTTCTCTAAGGCTTAAAGTGAATCTGTCATAGCTTGTTGCCAGCAGAGCTGGCCCACGGCTTCCGAAAAGGTTTGAGGTTCCCGCATGAACACTGGCAAGAAAGGCACGATCTTTGGGAGAAAACGAGTTATAGGATCCATAGGATTTTTCATGCGAGAAGACCTACGTACCTCAGTAGAGGGTAGATAGGATCTGGAGACAAGGAAGATGATGTAGAGGTAGTAGGTTGGCCAGCCTGATCCATCTCAGATGCCTTGCACTTTTTAGCGCCTAGTGTAAACCGGAGTGGCAGGTCGGCTAGAAGGAGACGGCTCCTCAGTGGGACCAGATGAAGAAAGCTCCCCTTACTAGTAAAGGGGGTCCGAGGTTCAGGATATGAAATAGAGCAACTTGACGTAACAGAAAAAAGCGTAAACCGAGTTGAATCATAAAATCGAGTTTCATCCCCAACTGAGGAAATGTAATTGTTAAGGTCGGTAACCTGTGGCTACCTCAGGACTATCTGACTACACTACTTGCGTTAAGGCGCTGAAGCCGGAGTTTGCTTGGTAGGGGTTAGCTTATTCCCAGACGAACCAGCCCAGTAAGAGAGATTCCCCCAGACACCAATACCTGCGGGAACTAGTAGCCACACTACGGCGTATGAGAAATTCCCTGACGGCTTCCCTTAACCGTAGGCCACAGTTGCTTCCTTCGCTCTTGAATCTAAAACCATATCTGGTTTCGCCTCCCCTTGGAGCGACCCTTCCGAAACAGCATTCTAGCAACTTCGTTTTCATCCAGCGTTCTCACCAACCAGTGAGCCGTCACAGAGTCTCCCGCTAACTCATGCCAAACCCTTATGAAGGTATCCGACTTTTTCCAATTCTTTGTGACTTCATCAGTCTAGCAATAGCAGCATGCCAGTATTTTGCCCTAACTACGAAGCTTGAGTCCTGTCTTCGCCCGTGAACGCAACAGGACGCGGTCGTCTAACTCGACTTCCGCAGCGAGTCTCATTGCAGCTCTCTCCTGCAGTAGTGAATTTTTTTATTTTACTTCAAAGATTTTTTCTCACAAGATGCTTGTTTTGCAGAGGGGTGAAAGTTTTGAAGAAATAGAAGAAGAAAGAAAGAGTAGTAGCCATGATCGATTTCCTCTGCGCAGGAGCTTGGGATTTGAGAGTAAGCATGACTCTGAGAAGATCTCTGATTGTGATCAATTGGGTCTCACTCAAATCTTGGTAATAACGAATGACTTGCTTGATTTCTCTGCATCGGCTCGTGAAATCTTGGATGATCTTATCAAGTTCAATTGAACTAAGAATGTCGATTGCTCTGTCGTAATAGTTTGTGGTCACTCCAAAGCTTCCATGGCGGAATCAGTACCCCCTCCACTGAACTACGGATGCCTGTACGCAACCCCATGAAGCAACCGAAGATCCATTGATCGCTTTTTCGACACCCGTAATTTTCCTGTAAAAGAAAGAAAATCCCGGAAACTCAGATTCTTCATTGTTGAAAAATCTTATAAAAATAAGTAATTTAGGAATTTTCATTACTGGGAACACGTCGCTAGCCTAAGGCGGGCTTCGCTATCCTCCCGAAGCTGGTATTTTCCAATGTAATGGTTTTTGACCACTCACTTATATGAGTACAAGGGGCTTGACTATATTTTTTTACTTTATGTAATTAAGTTTAGCTGGAGGGTCCATCTAGCCACCCTAATTAACCCGGTTGAGGATAACACATTATTAAATCCGAATGATGATTTCATAATCAATCATAGAGGTGTGAAATGGCGTCTTTTCAGAAGTCAGATAGCCCTTGAAGGTGTTAGCGCACACCCTTTTTCTATCATATAAATTTAGCTCCGAAGGCAACCCGTCGCGTCCTCGTCACGGCGTTAGCAGCCATTGACGATTATTGAAGACTAAGCTAGTTGGCCTAGAATGGAGCGCATACTACTTCTTTGAAATCGCGAACATCTTACTCTTACCTTTCTTCTTAGTCTGATCCGGGCACTCAAGACCTCGGTTCTTGGCTTTGATCCAATTCTGAAGCTCGTTTTCTCACTCGCCGATGTCATTTTTAAATTCACTTAGTTAGAAAAATGATGGGGATAGCGTACCGTCTTAAACAAGCGCCAGGAAAATGGAACCGCGCTGAATTACGTCGTAGGCAAAGCTTTTGATTCGACAAATGGTTGCTGCTCCCACTTTTGAAATTGTTGGCTCGTGTTTTTATTTTTAGGGTCAGCAGGTCAGGCCGGGCCTGCGGTTCTAATGATTCCGTAGATACAGAAAGAGTCAGTCTCGGCTTTAGATTATTTTCTTAAATATATATATACTATATAAAATACAACTTTAGGCTTTGCTTTGTGCATTAAGTAGGACTCATATGATTCGTCTTCCTCGACTTCGGTTTTGTCTCTTAGTTTTGAATACCCCAGTTACTCGATTGGTCAGGTCTTCCTTCCTTTTATGTGAATTCGTAGAGTAGGCAGAGACCCTTATATACGAATGTTAAACACGTAAACCATGGGTCCCTCGAATATCCATCATCAGCCAACCCCCTTTCCTGGTTTTTGTTCCACTAGCAGTAAGCTCTGCTCTCTCTCTTCTGTAATAATAAGGGAATTGCTCGTCAGCAAGATGAATTCGCTATCCCTGGCCCACTTAAATAAGGCTGAGAAACTAACTTCCTACTTACTCCAATTGCGATAAACTTCCAACTGAGAAAGCAACCCTCCTTCATGTCTAACCGAGAACTGGTAATCGAGAGGGTCTTTCTTCCCTTCCCCGACTGTCTGAAAGGGGAGCAGCAGAGCGTAATCAGGTCTCGATTACCCAAATCATAGTCCCGTCTGTCCTTTAGTTTGACTATGGGATGCTGGACAAAGTGGGTGCGCGATTGGATCCGAATCTATAAGTCATAAGAAAGCCTGTTCAAGCCGGGAAGGTGGGCGAAGAAGTTTCATCTCAATCCGGCTCATTAGTTAGAGATTGTGGAAGGTCTCATGGGCAATGCAATAAAATAAGCCGATTCCATCCCAATCTCTGTTCCCGACTCAATCCTGCTAGTTTGATACCTCACTGCTTCTATCTCTCTGTCTCACAGGCCTATGACAGGCAAGACTAAACAAACCTTCATTCACTCGGCTCGGTCAATCCATTCGTGAGCCAATTAAGTGTTTTTTCCCTCAGGTACGACAAGTCCATTCAATGATCATTCTTCCCATTCCAATAGGCCCCGACATGAGAATTTCAATAGGGAAGGTGACGGCAGTGAATGAGAAAGATCGAATCTCAGGCTAGGTTGTAAGCGTAAGCTAAGTTTCTCATTTGATCACTTGTTTGAGGCGGGTGTACCATCCCATCGGTCAAAGACATGAGAATAATCAGCATGAAAATTGGCGCTTTAACGACATTCGAATAGAACGACTTGTTGCTCACTTAAGGCCGGTTTAAAGTTTAAAGCAGGGGCGTAGGCACGGGATGCTAGCTTCAGGTTGCTTTTCCTTCGCACAGAAGAAGAAGTTCCATCCTCCTCTCTCCGCTCCAGCCAGTGATCCACTTCGAATAGAACGCAATGTTGTGCGCTAGGTTTCAAGGTCAGATAGGGCTTTGAAGATAGGGGTTGGCAGAAGAAGTAAAGGTTGCTTCCCGATCTCCTATGTAACCGCCTGCGGAACAGAACTATGTCTACAATTTTATGAGGGAAGCCCTCCTCTACAATAAAAGAGAGAAATAAACGAAAGGGTAGATCGAAAGTGAAAGTAAAGAGGGAGAAGAGCTATATAAGAAAACCTGTCCTCGTGACTTTCTGCTTTTATTATGAGAATTCTGGTTAACTTGATGAGAGAAAGACCAGTCATAAGAAATCCAACCAAAAACCATGGATTCGATATCCTGCTATACTCAGGAAGGTGCATTCCTGACTAAACCATTAGGAACATAAAGATGCAGAAAAGCGCAACTACATGAAGTTGAATTTCCTCTTCATCTACCTTAAGGTTAAGGAGGTGGTTATACTTTCAACTAAATATAAATAGAATGCATACCATTAAAAGAATGGAATGTATCCCTTATTTCATTTTCATTTTTGAATCTACCTTGGGAACAGAAGAATGAGCTCGCTTTGGCTCAGACAACCATATCCGTACTGGCCGGGAAGAAGGGTGCTTTACCCGTTGTCTCTAACTAAGTGGTCTATATAACTTGGGGACTCCCCGAACTATCTAACCGATCTCCTCTCCGTAAACAGACAGGGGACAGACTATGAATCAGGGGATGCGCTTGATAGATGGGCTTGGCTTGGTCTGACTTCACCGTCAAGAGAGGAAAGAGGAGGGATCACCAGCTCGCAAGAAAGTCACATGTAGGCCCGGAGCACTTAAAGATGGTATTTGGACACCTTTTCTTGAGAACGTGTCTCCTAAGCACAGAGTACTCTATTAAATCAAAGGGGAAGGAGAAGGATAGTGATTCAACCGGGTGTATCACCCCAAATCCAAGGGAAGGGGAGCGATCTTCATTGATTCTACAAGAAAGAGTAGTCCCGCTTCCGATGAGCATAATGATCCAGGAGAGGTAGAAGCTATGGCCTATGCTTTTTAACCTGCCTCGAAGCGAGCGGTTGTCCCTAATCGTTTTGATTCGAACAGCAGGAAGAGATGCTATCTTTTATAGATAATAAAATAAGACCACCAAGCCCCTTCCTTTAGTGACTGCAGGCAGCCGCCTCCTTCAAAACTTGGATTGCTGGTTTTGTATGTCTCCTGATTGGCTCTCCAAGAAGATGGGTGTCTATTTTTCTTTCTATTTGAATTGAGCCAACCAGCTCTTTCTGAGTAGTTCAAGTGCTCTACTCGCGGATCAAGAGAGGTTACCGCCTATTGTCTATAGTTCCACAGCCCTTTATCTATTAGTCATTGATCTTCCAGAAGCGGAAAGCGAGGGTGACATGATTCCCGAACCAGAGCGAGGGTGACAGGGCGAGCTTACGTGGGTGAAGAATCGATTGGTTATAAGCCTCATTTCCCTAAAGTGAGTTCACACCTAAAATCCCGGGGTGGAGCTTGAAGATGGTTATGCTCACTTCTTTTGTCTTAAATAAGATCTATTTCCAAGCCTTGAAACCCTGGAATGAGCATCGCTTTCGAATGATTAAAGCAAGCTTAGATCTTTTATTTCTATCTCTGGCGATTGAGTAGCCGGATTCCTTTTAGGCCTAGGTCGATCGAGAGCATATGCAATTCAAAATTTCTATTCATAGCACCCCTTCCCTTCCCCTTTTTTAGTAAAAGAACTGAGTCAGTAAACTACTTACCTCCGCGTGCTGGTGAACCCATTCCATAAAGGAAGTGACTGGGCTAATGCAAAAAGAGGAGAAAGCTCAATAGATACCTCTAGTGATGCTTCAGCCTTCGTCTTTGCTGCTCCTGCTAGGTATAAACAACAAAGGCGATGCATCCAGGATAACATCTTGCTTTGTCACGATATGCTAAAAAATTCCACCTTCCGCAAGGGAAAGCCAGGATGTGTGTGCAAATTTACCTGAGGAAAGCGTTCGACAGTGTTGACTGGGGATTCCGGGAAGCTGCCATGCTGGCTATGTGATTCCCTCAGAAGTGGATCGAATGGATAAGGGTCTGCATTACTAACCTAAAATATTCCATTGTTATCAATTACCCTCCACGGCAGTAGTAGAGGTCTCAGGCAAGGCAACCCCGTGCTCATGAACATTTATCAACTAGATATTCGAATCAATTCCTTTTGAATAAGGAGGGAATGCAAGAAGGGATCCTTGCAACTTTGTAAGGAAGTAAGAAGCATATCAAAGTAAAAATGGTAGTTATACCGGGTATGAGGCAAAGCCAGAAAATTGCTTTTTGACCAATCCGCTTCAGCTGACCTCTGGTGGAGGAACCGAACCAACATGGAATTAAACCTTTTCGAGCATGATGAGCAGAAGGCAAGGGATAAAAAACCAGCTTTCACTGGAAAATTCTCATTCGATGTCTCATCCATCCCTACTTGGGAATTTGATAGATGAATAGGGCTCTACTCCGCCAAAGAAAGCAAGAAAAATAGAAAAAGTCGAGCAAGAGACTCTCGCCCTATTTTAAGATGAGAGTAGCGATCACTTACCTGATCTACGACCTACTATCTACGCGTACCAGCCTTCCTTTGTTTTGCATCACGAGATGGACTCTTCGCCCATCCCCTAAGGTCTTTCAAATTATACCTAATTGGGGAGAGGACCCACCAGGAGTCCAACTCCAGATTGGTGGCTAATGGGCCTCGCGTATCCTGCCTTTTCGTAGAATGCAACGCTTATACGTTCACTGAGGAATGAAATCCTATCTTTTATCCGAGCTAGGGATCAGAAAGCAAGAAGGTGGGGGTCAGAAATGAGTAGCGTAGGTGATACCGATAGGGTGGTTGGATACGCGACAGCAACGGCAAGGCACTCTTGACCCCGTCCGTAGAGGGTCGGTACGAATGAGACTGTGCTAGAGATCGCAGTGAGCAAGTATGCCTTGTTGACTGGGTGTTGGTTTTGAAACAAGGATGAGTCCCTCAGGGAGTCCGTCCAAGCTTCAGCTACTAATGCCTGGGCTAACTTCTTGGGGGTGAACAAAGTGCTCTGAGTCTGAGATCGATACTGGTTAACGCCACAAGTGCTCTGCCATTGGTCTACACACAGAGTCATCAGGTAAAGTCAGAGCTTGGACTGGGAATGAGATCAGAAGAGGCTAGGCTACTAGGGAAGATAGAAGCGATCCACAAATCAAACCACTATCCCATTGGCCGCTTCATGCGCCGAACACTCTTAATAAGAAGCTTTATTTTATAAGGTATGTGCCTATGCTCTCGATACACGGCTTGAGAAGGCGGCTCCTTTTTATTCTTCCTATAGGAGCTACTCCTGATTCAGTCAATCAGAACAAGCCTTCGGACCCACCAACCAATCAAACTAGCTTGATGCGGAGGCAAATACCCAGGGATACTATAGCTCAACACACGCCTGGCCGGGGGAAGGAAGCCCTCGAAGCGAGCTCCGTACCAAATAGCTGTGGAGAGAGAGAAGCCAAACTCTACCGCACTGAAGAGCGAGATAAATAACTGACATCCTTGGTTGATGATCCTCGTCGGTGGAAGGGAAAGCGCGATGAAAGGCAAGTCGGTAGTAGGTCCAATGGAGAGAGGAATTGAGAAGAGATAGGGTCCGCTTTCTAGGCTGACGTTGGACAGCTGTTGGATAGCCCCGACCTACACAAGTGGTTTTAGAATGAACTCACATTTTGAAATGTTCTGTTAGGTTCTTAGTAGCAGTCGGCGATCTTTTCTTCTTTTACTTCACATAGCTTTTCGTCTCCTTGATAGCTGGAAGTTCTCCAAAAGTATGAAAAGCTGGAGGACTTTGTACCATCCATTCCGGTGTGGTTGGATTCTGTTCAACAGCCCAAGGACTTGGAGCACATCTTTTGTTATTTCCACTGCTTGAAGTGATTGTTACGACCACGAAGAAACGACGAATCCCAACTACGGATATATAAGAGCCAAAACTGCTAAGGGCATTCCATCCAGCGTAAGCATCTGGATAATCTGGAATGCGACGTGGCATACCCGAAAGCCCTAAGAAATGCATGGGAAAGAAGGTCAGATTAACCCCGAAAAAAGTGATCCAAAAATGGATTTGCCCTAAAGTTTCAGGGTATGTCCGACCAAAGATTTTACCCACCCAATAGTGAAATCCTGCAAATAAAGCAAAAACGGCTCCCATAGAAAGTACATAATGGAAATGTGCAACCACATAATAAGTATCATGTAGAGCAATGTCTAGCCCAGAATTTGCCGGGACTATTCCAGTGAGTCCTCCTATAGTGAACAAAAAGATGAACCCTACAGCAAATAACATGGGTGTTTTGTATTGTATCGAACCCCCACATGGTAGCGATCCAACTAAAGATTTTGATTCCAGTGGGGACAGCTATGATCATGGTAGCTGCGGTGAAGTAGGCACGGGTATCAACGTCTAAGCCCACAGTAAACATATGATGAGCCCAAACAAGAAATCCAAGAACACCTATACTGATCATGGCATAAACCATGCCTAGATACCCGAAGACCGGTTTTCCCGAAAAAGTCGAAACGATATGACTTATGATACCGGATCCAGGCAGAATGGGAATATACACCTCTGGATGACCGAAAAACCAAAAGAGATGCTGGTATAATATGGGGTCTCCCCTCCAGCGGGATCAGAAAAGGTTGTATTAAAGTTTCGATCGGTTAATAACATGGTAATTGCCCCCGCCAGTACCGGAAGTGATAATAAAAGTGGGAATGCTGTCACTAGAACGGACCACACAAATAGGGGTGATCTATGCATAGTCATTCCAGGTCCACGCATGTTGGAGATTGTTGTTATAAAATTGATAGAACCTAAAATGGATGAAACACCAGATAGATGAAGACTAGAAATTGCTGAATCAACTGCTCCTCCAGAATGGCTGGTAATACCACTTAAGGGCGGATAGACCGTCCACCCAGTGCCGCTACCCACTTCTACTAAGGCTGAGCTTAATAGGAGCAAGAGACTTGGTGGCAACAACCAGAATGAAATATTATTTAATCGTGGAAATGCCATGTCAGGTGCACCTATCAGAATCGGAACAGACCAATTACCAGATCCACCTATCATCGCCGGCATAACCATAAAAAGATCATTAAAAAAGCGTGAGCCGTTATTAAAACATTATAAAGTTGATGATTCCCACCAAGAATTTGATCGCCGGGACGTGCTAATTCCATACGAATCAGTACTGAGAAGCATGTGCCCATCACTCCAGCAATGGCACCGAAGATGAAATAGAGAGTCCCTATATCCTTGTGGTTAGTGGAGAACAGCCATCGAACCGGATTTGTCATAAAATTGAGATTCTTTCGTTTCCTTCCTTATCAGAGAGGGGCCCCTTAGGGAGCGGGGCTTCTTTATTGAAAAAGGGGGAGTGAGGGGGAAGGAGCGAAGCGAAAGCGGGGGTCCGGAAAGCCCTTACTTTATTGATGGGACATTTTGATCCCCTTTTCCTCTCACCCCCGTTCTGGTTCAGGATTCAGGAAAGGGTCAACGCAAGGATCTTACTTCGAAGCAATCTCTGGAGTTTTCCCTTATCCGAACGGGTCTTGCAAGAAAATAGGATTTCATATTGAGCTCCAAATATACGCTATTGGGATAGGATGGCTC